CGGTGTTTTTTTGAAGAAAAAGTAAAAAAATGGTTTTTAATAAAAAAATTTTTTATATATATATAAATAAAAAATGGATGGACTTGATGCTGTGTTAGGGGAAGTAGCATAAATTATAAGAAGTGAAATTGTTATTTGGTCCTGATGAAGCCAATAATTTTTTGTAAAGCAATTAAGATTTGTTTGTTTTAGAGAAATTTAGGTGGACTTAGTGAATTATACTTATTTATTAGTTGTCCTAAAATAGCCTAGGAGTTTGTCTTAATTATCTTGCTAGTTTTCTAGAAAGATTTAGGATAAAAAAAATTGATTTTTTATTAAAAATTTCTGTCCTAAATTAGTCTACAGTTAAAAATTTAATAAAAGCTTGTAGCGTTCTAGAAGTAATTAGGCCGTTAAAAATTTATTGTTGTTGTCCTATTATAGCTGAGGTCTTTTGAAAAAAAATATAAAAAATATGTTATAAAACTAAAAAATATTTTAAAAATATTTTTTAGTGGGTTTTTATTTAGTCCTTTAATTTGTGAGAAAAAATTTTTATCATTTTTTTAAAAATAAAAAATTTTTTTGAAAAAAAAGAAAATTTTTGTTTATAGCTAATTTGTTGTTCGGCCCTTAAAAAGCGGAGTCTTTAGGGAGGGCAATCAAATAAAATTTATGGAGGATCTCGATAAAATATGGATAAAAGGAATAAGCAGTTAGGTAAGTTTTAATAATTCCTGGTTGTTTATTAGGTTGTGAGCAGCAGAGCAGTTAGTTTAGTAGGGAGTTTTGGGTTAAATTGCAAGAAATTTTTAGTTATTTGTGCTTTGTAAAGTTGTTTATAAGTCTTGGGGTGCGGACATTTGATTAAAGATATTTTAGAATAGAAGGTTAAAGAATGAGTTGTTCTTGCTGACTATGTTTTAGTCCTAAAATAGATAAAGTTTTTGTAAAGCAATTAAGATTTGTTTGTTTTAGAGAAATTTAGGTGGACTTAGTGAATTATACTTATTTATTAGTTGTCCTAAAATAGCCTAGGAGTTTGTCTTAATTATCTTGCTAGTTTTCTAGAAAGATTTAGGATAAAAAAAATTGATTTTTTATTAAAAATTTCTGTCCTAAATTAGTCTACAGTTAAAAATTTAATAAAAGCTTGTAGCGTTCTAGAAGTAATTAGGCCGTTAAAAATTTATTGTTGTTGTCCTATTATAGCTGAGGTCTTTTGAAAAAAAATATAAAAAATATGTTATAAAACTAAAAAATATTTTAAAAATATTTTTTAGTGGGTTTTTATTTAGTCCTTTAATTTGTGAGAAAAAATTTTTATCATTTTTTTAAAAATAAAAAATTTTTTTGAAAAAAAAGAAAATTTTTGTTTATAGCTAATTTGTTGTTCGGCCCTTAAAAAGCGGAGTCTTTAGGGAGGGCAATCAAATAAAATTTATGGAGGATCTCGATAAAATATGGATAAAAGGAATAAGCAGTTAGGTAAGTTTTAATAATTCCTGGTTGTTTATTAGGTTGTGAGCAGCAGAGCAGTTAGTTTAGTAGGGAGTTTTGGGTTAAATTGCAAGAAATTTTTAGTTATTTGTGCTTTGTAAAGTTGTTTATAAGTCTTGGGGTGCGGACATTTGATTAAAGATATTTTAGAATAGAAGGTTAAAGAATGAGTTGTTCTTGCTGACTATGTTTTAGTCCTAAAATAGATAAAGTTTTTGTAAAGCAATTAAGATTTGTTTGTTTTAGAGAAATTTAGGTGTACTTAGTAAATTATACTTACTAGTTTATTTGTGTTCTAGATAAGTTTAGGACAATAACAAACGAATTGTTCTTTGTTAATTTATTTGTGTTCTAGATAAGTTTAGGGCAATAACAAACGAATTGTTCTTTGTTAATTTATTTGTGTTCTAGATAAGTTTAGGACAATAACAAACGAATTGTTCTTTGTTAATTTATTTGTGTTCTAGATAAGTTTAGGACAATAACAAACGAATTGTTCTTTGTTAATTTATTTGTGTTCTAGATAAGTTTAGGACAATAACAAACGAATTGTTCTTTGTTAATTTATTTGTGTTCTAGATAAGTTTAGGACAATAACAAACGAATTGTTCTTTGTTAATTTATTTGTGTTCTAGATAAGTTTAGGACAATAACAAACGAATTGTTCTTTGTTAATTTATTTGTGTTCTAGATAAGTTTAGGACAATAACAAACGAATTGTTCTTTGTTAATTTATTTGTGTTCTAGATAAGTTTAGGACAATAACAAACGAATTGTTCTTTGTTAATTTATTTGTGTTCTAGATAAGTTTAGGACAATAACAAACGAATTGTTCTTTGTTAATTTATTTGTGTTCTAGATAAGTTTAGGACAATAACAAACGAATTGTTCTTTGTTAATTTATTTGTGTTCTAGATAAGTTTAGGACAATAACAAACGAATTGTTCTTTGTTAATTTATTTGTGTTCTAGATAAGTTTAGGACAATAACAAACGAATTGTTCTTTGTTAATTTATTTGTGTTCTAGATAAGTTTAGGACAATAACAAACGAATTGTTCTTTGTTAATTTATTTGTGTTCTAGATAAGTTTAGGACAATAACAAACGAATTGTTCTTTGTTAATTTATTTGTGTTCTAGATAAGTTTAGGACAATAACAAACGAATTGTTCTTTGTTAATTTATTTGTGTTCTAGATAAGTTTAGGACAATAACAAACGAATTGTTCTTTGTTAAGTTTGTTACTAGTCTTAAAATGGCGAGGAACTTTGTTTAAACAACTTTGTTAGTTTGTTTGTGTTCTAGAAAGATTTAGGCAAAATTAGTAGAAAACAAACTTGATTTTAACAAAGATTTTAACAAAATTTGTAGTTACGTTTGTTCTTTAAAAAGTGCACCGTAGTCTGCAATTTGCTGACAATTAATCTGTTTGATCAAATCTCGTTTTAGGGGTTTGGCGAGGAAAAAATTTGATCAAATTTGAAAAATTGTTGGTAGGGGGGTAGGGGGGTTTGCGAGAAAAAAAAGTATATTTTTTTTAATAAAATTTAGTTAATAGTGGTAAAGTTTAGTATTGAAGAAATATTAACTGTTCTAGAAGAATTTTTGATAAAAATTTTAAAAGTTTGTAATAAGCGCGAACGTGGAGGAATTAGCTTGAAAAGTTTTACTAGAAGGTTTTTGGATAAATTTTAAAAATTTTAGAAAAAATTAGAAAAAATTTGTTAAAGTTTGTTAAAAACGTCGTGGGAAAAATTAGTATTGATTTTTTAGTGTCGAAAAATATGTCTACCAAGCATTCAGACAATAATACCAAATAGAGAGCTTGCGCGAAGTCCATTGCACTGTGGGTACAGGCTAGAAATCGGTTAGGCGCGTACACTTGAGATGAGGATTGAAAGGAGCCAAAAATAAAAAATACCAGCTGCCAGGAAAACCAGTTATGCTATGGGCAAGGGTAAGAGGGTAACTAACCCATTAACCAGAGGCCTTGGAAAAGGTGAGAAAGTGGTGATGGAGAGTAGAATGGTCCTGACCTAACAACCAGAGGCCTTGGAAAAAGTGAGAAAGTGGTGCAACCTCAAGTTATGGACGTGATACTAGGGAGGGGGGCCTTATGCGCAGGGGTTGATGATTCTCACGTGAGAAGCCAGATTACGAAATAACCGGGTATAAAATACACTGCCGTATTGACGAGAGGTTTTTCAGGTATGTCCAAATGTAAGACTATGGAGGGTAGTAATGATTGGATAGTCATGAGGAATTAGAATAATGCACGAGTTAGGTATATCGTTCTTGAGTTGAATAAATAGGTTAATAGTACTTAAATAATAGTCGTATGGTGTATAATATTATGCACTGTAAACAGTTATGTATTATGTAAAATGTATAGTAGTATGTATTTTAGTGATATTCATGGGGTAAATATAATAATGTATAATTATACATATACGTATTATGTATGATAAATAGGATAATGTATTAATGATTTATCGTGGGGTAAATCAGTTAATGCACTATATACATAATAGTATTTAAATCATCACCCCCTTTTTTTTTAAGTTTGCAGCAGATGTGTGGAGATTAGGTGGTTGGTGAAGGAGGGGGTTTTTTCTAGAATAAGATAGATGCTGGTTGGGGAGGGGTAATTGGCCGCCTGAGCGGCCTGTTTTAGGCAAAAAAGCCGCTATAAGCGGCTGGGTAGTGGGCCGCCTGAGCGGCCTGTTTTAGGCAAAAAAGCCGCTATAAGCGGCTGGGGAATGGGCCGCCTGAGCGGCCTGTTTTTAGGCAAAAAAGCCGCTATAAGCGGCTGGGTAGTGGGTCGCCTGAGCGGCCTGTTTTTAGGCAAAAAAGCCGCTATAAGCGGCTGGGTAGTGGGTCGCCTGAGCGGCCTGTTTTAGGCAAAAAAGCCGCTATTAGCGGCTGGGTAGTGGGCCGCCTGAGCGGCCTGTTTTTAGGCAAAAAAGCCGCTATAAGCGGCTGGGGAATGGGCCGCCTGAGCGGCCTGTTTTTAGGCAAAAGATAGTTTAAGTAAAATACTGGCTTTGGGAGCTAGTGATAAGGAGAGGGTGTCCTTTCTTTTGATGTTCTAAGAGAGTTGGTCTCATCTCTGGCTTACAAAACCAGGGCTTTGGTTATTTAAGCTATCAGAACCTATCAGTTTAGAAGCTTATTTTCTAAGGTAGCAGCTAGTGGGAGGAAAAGAAGAAAAACTAAGAAGTAAAATGCTGAGGCTAATTGGCCTAAAATAATAAAGGGGTGTTCAACGGGCTGGCCTCCGATTCAGGTTAGAATAAGGATATCTGCAGCTAAAAGTCAAAAAAACACTTGGGAGATAGGCCGGAAGGCCATGGCTCGTTGTTTAGATAGGTGTGTAAGTGGTAGGGTAAAGAGGACAAGGATTGAGAAAAGAAGAGCGAGGACCCCTCCTAGTTTATTAGGAATAGATCGGAGGATGGCGTAGGCAAATAAGAAGTACCACTCAGGCTTGATGTGAGGGGGGGTAACTAATGGGTTTGCTGGGGTGAAGTTTTCTGGGTCTCCTAGCAGGTTTGGTGAAAATAGTGCTAGGTAGAGTAAGCAAAGCAGTATAATGAGGGCGCCTAGGGCGTCTTTATACGAGTAGTAAGGGTGAAATGGAATTTTATCAGAGTTAGAGTTAAGTCCTGTTGGGTTGTTTGACCCTGTTTCATGGAGGAAAAGAAGGTGAACCATAGAAATACTTAAAATGATAAAAGGAAGGAGGAAATGGAGGGTGAAGAATCGGGTAAGGGTTGCATTATCAATTGCAAACCCTCCTCAGATTCATTCGACTAAAGTACCTCCTACGTAAGGGATTGCAGAGAGGAGGTTTGTGATAACAGTTGCCCCTCAAAATGATATTTGTCCTCAGGGTAGAACGTAGCCTATGAAGGCTGTGGCTATTACTAATAGTAGTAAAATAACTCCAATGTTTCAGGTTTCTGTAAAGACGTAGGAGCCATAATAAAGGCCTCGTCCGATGTGTAGGTAGATGCAGATAAAAAATAGAGATGCTCCGTTAGCATGCAGATTTCGGATAAGTCAGCCGTGTTGAACGTCTCGATGGATGTGGGCAACGGATGAGAATGCGGATGTTACGTCTGCAGTGTAGTGTATGGCTAAGAATAGGCCCGTAAGGATCTGAATAATAAGGCATAGGCCAAGAAGGGAGCCAAAGTTCCATAAGGCAGAAATGTTTGGTGGGGTTGGAAGGTCAATGAAGGAGCTGTTTACGATTTTTAAGATTGGGTGCTGTTTTCGTATGTTGATAATCATTGCTTTGATAGTTGAATAACAACAGCGGTTTTTCGGGTCGCAGGTTTTGGATTATGGGCCAAATTGAAGCAATGATATATTTTGTAGGTGTTCTTGCAGTTTGTTTTTTGGCAGGCTTGGTTGGTGTTGCGTCTAATCCCTCTACTAATTATGGGGCTGGAAGTCTAGTTTTTGCTGCTGGTATTGGTTGTGGTATGTTAGTCATGTGGGGGTGTTCTTTTGTATCAATTGTGTTGCTTTTAGTTTATTTGGGTGGAATATTGGTTGTTTTTGCCTACTCTGTTGCATTGGCGTCGGATCTTTTTCCTGAGGCGTGAGGTGATTGGTTTGTGGGGGTTTATTTTGGTGGTTATGTTTTGTTGGTCTTGTTTTTGGGTGTAATTTATGGTGAAGTGAAGTGAATTGGTTTAGGAATGAGTGGGGCGGATTCGTTTGGGTTATCCATTATTCGTATGGATTTAAGTGGTGTGTCATTATTGTACCATTTAGGTGGAGGTGGGTTATTGATTTGTGGATGGACCCTGTTACTAACACTGTTTGTTGTGTTAGAGTTGACTCGGGGAATAGTGCGGGCGGGTCTTCGTGCAGTTAGGTTCATGTAAGTACGAGGAAGCACAAGGAGGTGATTAAAAAAATTGATAAATAAAATTTTATTAGGCCTTTTTGTGCCAGGGTGGTGGTTTTAATGTTATAGAGGTTTATTGATGTAAGACCTTTTGGGCCTACTTTCTCTAGCCAGAGAAGATCGTTGATGTGAAGTGCTAGGTTTTGTCCTATGCGTAGGGAGTAGAGAGGAGAGAATCGGTGCATCGTTGGGTTAAAGTAGCCAAGTTGATTGGAGAATTGGTGATGTTTAGGCCGTTTTGATATTATCAATCAGGTTGTTTTTTTTGCAACTTGGAGGGCAAAGATGGCTCCGAGGGTGGCGACGGTCAGGGCTATTATTTTTATAGATGTGGATATGGTGGTAGGAGTTGGTTTTGTTGGTAGAACTGTTATTATGAGGATGAGACCGACTACGAGGCTTCCGATAGCAAGTCGGATAATTGGGCTAGTTAAGGCCGTTGGGATTTCGGTCATGGCAGTTGTTGTTGTTCGTGGGGTATTTAGTTGAACATAAAAAGTTATTCGTATTGTGTAGGTGGCAGTTAATATTGTTGCGAATAGAGTAATTATTAGGGCTCAGGCGTTGAGGGAGGAGCTGTTTATAGTTTCAATAATAGTGTCTTTAGAGTAGAAGCCGGATAGAAAGGGGGTTCCTGTTAGTGCAAGATTTCCAATGGTTATGCAGGTGGCTGTAGTGGGCATAAGTTTTTGTACTCCGCCTATTTTTCGGATGTCTTGTTCGTCATTAAAGTTGTGGATAATTGCACCGGAGCACAGAAATAGTATTGCTTTGAAGAAGGCATGGGTTGAGATATGCAGGAATGTCAGTTGTGGTTGATTCAGGCCAATTGTCACTATTATTAGGCCTAGTTGGCTAGAGGTTGAGAAGGCAACAATCTTTTTAATGTCGTTTTGTGTTAATGCGCATAAGGCTGTAAATAAGGTAGTAAGTGCTCCTAGGCATAGGGAGATAGTTAGTGCTGTTTTGTTGTTTTCTAGAATTGGGTGGAGGCGGATGAGTAGAAATACTCCAGCTACAACTATAGTACTTGAGTGAAGTAGCGCTGAAACAGGAGTGGGGCCTTCTATAGCAGCCGGTAGTCATGGGTGAAGTCCGAATTGGGCAGATTTGCCTGCTGAAGCAAGGATTAAGCCTAGCAGGGGGAGAAGAGGCGGGGTTTTTATTTGGACTGTTATTTCTTGAATGTTTCAGGTTGCCAGGTGAGTTGCGAGTCAGGCTAGTGAAAGAATGAGGCCAATATCTCCAACCCGATTGAAGATAATGGCTTGGAGGGCTGCTGTATTGGCATCTGGGCGGGCAAATCATCAGCCAATTAGCATGAAGGATATGATGCCTACGCCTTCTCAGCCTATGAAGAGCTGAAATATGTTGTTAGCTGTGACTAGTATGAGTATGGTGAGTAAGAAAATTAAGAGATATTTGAAAAAGCGGTTTATGTTTGGGTCTGAAGATATGTATCAGTTAGCGAACTCAAGGATAGATCAAGTAACAAAAAGACTAATTGGAATAAATGTAAGTGAATATATGTCAAAAATAAAGCTAATGCTGATTTCTATGCCGGCAATGTTGGTTCATGTGAGGTTAGTTGTTGAGGCTTCTATACCGGAAAATATAAAAATGGCGAGGGGGATTAGGCTTACTTTGAATGCTAGTTGAACAGCGGTTTTTGCGTACAGCATGTTTCAGCCTATTATAAGTGGGATGGGGTTTATAGTTATTAGAAGTGGATGAATTAAAATAAATAGGACTGTAAGTATGGCAGAGTGTATGAGAAGACCGTGCATGCTTACTTTTACTTGGAGTTGCACCAAGATTTTTGGTGCCTAAGACCAATGGATTACTACTTTCCTTTAGAAGTAAGAGGTCTGAGGATTTTATCTTCAGTTGTTCGATTTAGCAGGTCTATATGTTCATACACCTCTTGGTAAATAAGAAGATACAAGCTTCTCTTTCTAGATTCACAGTCTAGGGTTTTAGATAAACTATATTTACAGATAAAAAGTCCTGAAATTAGGGCAGGCTTAAGGATAAGAAGGCCTAGTGGGAGTAGGTGTAGGATAAGGGCTAGGTGTTCTCGGGTGTGGGTGGGAGAGGATAGTTGAAATTGTGTGGAGATAGAGCCTCGTTGGGTTATTAAAAATATGTATAGGGAGTATGAGGCAGTAATTAGAGTTCCGATTCCTGTTAAGATAATGGAGAGAGGGGATCAGTTAAATAGGGTGGTGATGATGAGGAGCTCTCCTATTAGGTTAATGGAGGGAGGTAAGGCTATGTTAGTTAGGTTAATGAGCAGTCATCATGTTGATATAAGGGGGAAAATGAGCTGTAAGCCACGAACAAGAAGAAGCGTTCGTGTATGGGTTCGTTCGTAGTTGATGTTTGCTAGGGTGAATAAGGCCGAGGAGGTTAGTCCATGTGCAATTATTAGGATTATAGCGCCTGTTATTCCTCAGGGCGTTTGTGTAATAATTGCAGCTGCGACAAGGCCCATGTGGCTAACAGATGAATAGGCGATTAGAGCTTTGAGGTCCGTTTGCCGAAGGCAGATTGAGCTAGTTATTAGTACGCCCCATAAGGCCATCACTATGACTGGGAATATAAGGGTTGGTGGGTGGGGGTTTAATAGGGGTGAGATTCGGATTAGGCCGTAGCCCCCTAATTTTAGGAGAATTGCAGCTAGAACCATTGAGCCGGCAATTGGGGCTTCTACGTGGGCTTTGGGAAGTCAAAGGTGAAGGCCGTATAGGGGGAGTTTTACTATGAAGGCTAGTAGGCAGGCTAGCCAGAACAGTTGGGTTATTTGTGTTGGGGGGGTGTCTGGTTGTTGAAGGTAAAAAAGTTCTATTGAAGTGTGGAGGTATGTGGTGTGGAGGTGAAGAAGAACAATTAGGAGGGGGAGGGAGCTTGCTAGTGTATAAAAAAGAAAGTATAGGCCTGCATTTAGTCGTTCAACTTGGTTTCCTCAGCGTGTGATGATGATTAAGGTAGGGATTAGTGTAGTTTCAAATAGAATATAAAATAGAACAAACTCTGAGGCAGCGAAGGTTAGGATAAGGGTTGTTTGTAAGATTGTTAATGTTATTAGGAATATGCGTTTTCGGTTTAGGGGTTCGGGTTTTAGGTGGTTTTGGCTGGCTAAAATTATTAAGGGGAGCAGTCAGCATGAGAGAACAATAAGCGGGGCGGAGACGGGGTTAGTGGAGAAATGGGTTGTTGAATTTGAGATTTCTAGGACTAGTGGGTGGTTGAAGAGGCATAGGCTTAGTAGGGCTAGAAGTATTGAGTAAACAGTTGTTATTAAAAATAGTGTAGTTGATTTAAGGAGGAGTGAAGATGGAATCAGCAGAGCGGTTGGAATAATAATTTTTAACATTTTAGTAGATTCAGGCTTTTTATATGGTCGGTTCCATGTGTTCGGGAGGTAGCTACGAGTAGGGCTAATCCTGAGCTAGCTTCACAGGCCGAAATGGCCAGGAGGAGAATTGGCATGATGGCGGTGGTTGCGGTATTAGTGAAGGAAGTAAGTGTTGTTATTATTAAATAAAGTGCTAATATTATGGCTTCAATACAAATTAAAATTGACATAAAATGAATTCGATGAAATGTTAGTCCTAGTAGACCTAGCAGAAATGAAATGCTTAGTAAGTAGAGGGTTGCTGGCATGTTAGGGGTTCTGGAAATCAGAATTTACTAAGTCGAAATTAGTAGTTTTAATTAAACTAACCCCCTACTCCGCTCAATCTAGGCCGCCCTGTGTTCATTCATAAATTAAGCCAATAGTCAGGAGGGCAATAATAATTGATGTTCAGGTAGTTGTTACAGAGGGGTTGGGGAGGTTGATTGCTCAGGGGGTTGGTAGTAGGAGGGCAATTTCTAGATCAAAGAGTAGGAAGAGAATAGCAATTAAGAAGAATCGGATTGAGAAGGGGAGTCGTGCGGAACCCTGGGGGTCGAATCCGCACTCATATGGGGAGAGTTTTTCTGTGTCCGGGAGTAGTTGGGGTAGTCAAAAGCTAATAATTATTAAGAGTGCAGAGAGTAGTGAGGAGAGGGCTAACATGGTTAGTATGGTCATTACTTTTTCTCAGGCTTGGGCTGAGATTGGATGATTGGAAGTCATCTATAATGTTTATATTAAAAAAGCATGAGCCTCATCAGTAGATTGAAACATATAAGAAGAGTCAGACTACGTCCACAAAATGTCAATACCAGGCGGCTGCCTCAAATCCAAAGTGGTGGTTGGTTGTAAAGTGATAAAATAACTGTCGGATTAGGCAGGTAAATAAAAAAGTAGAGCCAATAATGACGTGTAGGCCATGAAAGCCTGTTGCTACAAAGAAAGTTGAGCCATAAACGGAGTCTGAGATGGTGAAGGGGGCTTCATAGTATTCACTTGCTTGCAGGATTGTAAAGTAAAGGCCTAGGAAGACAGTAAGAGTTAGTGCTTGAATGCTGTCTTTGCGCTTTCCTTCTATTAGAGCGTGGTGAGCCCATGTTACTGTGACACCGGAGGCAAGTAGGACAGCAGTGTTTAGGAGGGGGACTTCGAAGGCATTGAGGGGCTGAACTCCACTTGGAGGTCATTGGCCTCCTAGTTCAGGGGTTGGAGTCAGACTGGAGTGATAGAAGGCTCAAAAGAAGCCTGCAAAAAAGAATACTTCTGAGGTAATAAATAGGATTATTCCATATCGCAGGCCCTTTTGTACTGGCATTGTATGGTGGCCTTGATATGTAGCTTCACGGATAATGTCTCGTCATCATTGTTGTATTGTTAAAATAAGAATAATGAGGCCAAGGTATATAAGACTTGTGCTGTTGAAGTGAAATCAGGCTGCCAGGCCGGATGTTATAAGCAAGGCTGCGACAGCCCCTGTTAATGGTCATGGACTTGGGTCAACTATGTGGAATGGGTGGGCTTGGTGGGTCATTAAATATTTTCTTGTAAATAAAGCGTTAGGAGCAAAGTAAAGACATATGCTTGGATAAGGGCAACTGCTATTTCTAAGCATGAAAGTAGAATTAGTGTAAGGAGTGCTATGGAAGAGGCGGCCATTAGTGTGTTTGCAGTGGCTAAAGTTGCGGAGGAGATGAGTTGTATCAGGAGGTGACCTGCCGTTAAGTTGGCAGTTAGTCGGACCCCTAGAGCAATTGGGCGAATTAATAAACTGGCAGTCTCGATCATGATAAGTATTGGGATTAGGGGGATAGGCGTGCCTTCCGGTAGTAGATGTCCGAGTGAGGTTGTTGGTTGGTTTCGAAGTCCTACTAGAACTGTTATTAGTCAGGTTGGTAGAGCGAGGGCTATATTTATTGAGAGTTGTGTTGTGGGCGTAAAAGTGTATGGTAGAAGGCCTAGTGTATTTAGTGAAATTAGTAGTAATATAAGGGTTGTAAATGAGCTGGCTCATTTGTGTCCTGGAGCATTAATAGGCAGGATAAGTTGTTTTGTGAGGAGGCCAATAAATCAGAACTGTAGGGCAGTGAAGCGGTTTTTAATGAGGCGACCAGTTACTACTCATAAAATTAGGGGTAATATTAAGGCTGGCAAGATAAGTGGAATTCCTAGGGTAGCATGAATGTCAAACTGATCAAAAAAGTTTAAGGCCATGGTCAAGTTCAGAGGTCCGTGTAAGGTTGATGATAATATTGTGTGGGGATAAGTTTAGGGTATGTTTTTAGTACTTTTGTTAATAAAATAAAAAATGTTACTCAAATCAGTAGAAGGACAATAAATCAGGGGGATGGGTTTAGCTGGGGCATATCACTAAGGAGACTTGGCAACCTCCTCTTTAGCTTAAAAGGCTAATGCTGTTTAGCTTCTTAGTGATGAATAAATTATTATGTTAGATCAGCTTTCGAAAAGTTTTAGGGGCGTAGATTCTACCACGATTGGCATGAAGCTGTGATTTGATCCGCAGATTTCTGAACATTGGCCGTAGAATAGGCCGGGGTGGGATGTAATTATGGTTGTTTGGTTAAGTCGGCCGGGTACTGCGTCTGTTTTGATACCTAGTGCGGGGACAGCTCAAGAGTGTAGGACGTCTTCTGCTGAGATTAAAATTCGGATGGGTGATTCTATTGGGACTACAACGCGGTGATCCACTTCTAGTAGGCGAAGTCCCCCAAGGGGCAGATCTTGTGTTGGAATTATATATGAGTCGAACAGGAGGTTTTCGTAGTCCGTGTATTCGTAGCTTCAGTACCACTGGTGGCCAACGGCTTTAATAGTTAGATGGGGGTTATTAATTTCGTCTATTAAATAGAGAATGCGAAGTGAGGGTAGTGCAATTAAGATTAGAATAATGGCAGGGAGAATAGTTCATACTATTTCGACTTCTTGTGCATCCATACTATTGGTGTGGGTGAGTTTTGTTGTAAGTATGAGGCTAATAATATAGAGCACCAAGGCACTAATTAGAAAAACGATTATTAGAGCATGGTCATGAAAGTGGAGAAGTTCTTCTATGATGGGGGAGGCTGCATTTTGGAAACCAAGTTGTGCTGGGTGTGCCATTGAGGACCATGGGCTAAGGTTGCACCCATAATTTAGTGCTGACAGAACTATGTAATTAATTTACTAGGGCCTCATGAAGGGAGAAGCACCAGGAAGCATAGCTGGCTTGAAACTAGTTAGAGGGGGTTCAAATCCTCCCTCCCTTGGGGTTTGTACGTGTGTGGACTCTTCGTAGGTGTGATATGGGGGCGGACAGCCATGAAGTCACTCTAAGTTTGTACTTGTTAGTTCTAGGGTGTGGACTTCACGTTTAGCTGATAGGGCTTCTCAGATAATAAACATTATTATGATCACGGCGGTTAATGAGATTAATGAGCCGATAGATGAAATAGTATTTCACAGAGTGTAGGCATCTGGATAGTCGGAGTAGCGCCGAGGCATTCCGGCCAGGCCGAGAAAGTGCTGGGGGAAAAATGTTATGTTTACTCCGGCAAATATTACGCCAAACTGGATTTTAGTTCATGTGGGATGTAGAGTAAAGCCTGAAAATAGGGGGAATCAGTGTACAAAGCCTCCTATAATTGCAAAGACAGCTCCCATGGATAGGACATAGTGGAAGTGTGCTACGACGTAGTAGGTGTCGTGGAGAACAATATCTAGCGAAGAGTTGGCTAGAATAATGCCGGTGAGGCCGCCTACTGTAAATAAGAAAATAAAGCCGAGTGCTCAAAGTATTGCCGCGTCCCATTTGATTGTTCCACCGTGAAGGGTTGCGAGTCAGCTGAAAACTTTTACTCCTGTAGGAATGGCAATAATTATTGTGGCTGAGGTAAAGTAGGCTCGGGTGTCGACATCTATACCAACTGTGAACATGTGGTGAGCTCACACAATAAAGCCTAGAAACCCAATTGATATTATGGCTCAGACTATCCCCATGTAGCCAAAAGGCTCCTTTTTTCCTGAGTAATAGGTAACAATGTGGGAGATTATTCCGAAGCCTGGAAGAATCAGGATATATACTTCTGGGTGACCAAAAAATCAAAATAGGTGTTGGTAGAGAATAGGATCTCCCCCACCTGCGGGATCAAAAAAAGAGGTGTTTAAGTTCCGGTCTGTCAAGAGTATAGTGATGCCGGCTGCTAGGACAGGGAGGGATAGGAGGAGAAGGACTGCTGTAATTAGAACGGATCAGACGAATAGGGGGGTTTGGTATTGCGTTATGTTTGGGGGCTTTATGTTAATACAAGTGGTGATAAAGTTAATTGCCCCTAAGATGGAAGAAACACCAGCCAGATGGAGTGAAAAAATAGTTAGGTCTACAGAGGCTCCTGCGTGAGCCAGGTTTCCTGCCAGGGGGGGGTAAACTGTTCAGCCAGTTCCCGCGCCAGCTTCAACCGTTGATGATGAAAGGAGTAGTAGTAGGGAGGGGGGAAGGAGTCAGAAGCTTATATTGTTTATCCGTGGGAATGCCATATCAGGGGCACCAATTATTAGAGGGACTAGTCAGTTACCGAAGCCGCCGATTATTACTGGTATTACAAGAAAAAAAATTATAATGAAGGCATGGGCTGTTACGACTACGTTGTAGACTTGATCATCTCCTAGGAGGGTGCCTGGTTGGCTCAATTCTGTTCGAATAATTAAGCTTAGTGCTGTGCCGACTATGCCGGCTCAGGCCCCAAATAGTAGGTACAAAGTGCCGATATCTTTGTGGTTGGTTGAAAAGAATCAACGAATTAAGGACACAGGTAGGGTGGCTGAGAAAAGCGTGGGGCTGTAAACCCCAATATGGAGGCAGACTCCCCCTATCAGCCGCAGTCCTGAGGTAGTTACGCCAAAATGCAAATTTGGAGAAGCACCATAGAGGTGCCGGGGCTTCCCCCGTTTTTTTTTGACGGGGGAAGCGAAAGATGGAAGCCCGCTGGATTGGGTTTTTAGCTGTTAACTAGAGTTTTGCAGGATCGAGGCCTGTTCATCTTTAAAGGCCTTAGCTTAATTAAAGTGTTTGGGTTGCATTCAAGAGATGTATATTAAGATTATACAGGTCTTATCAGAGACTAGGGGGTGAGCCCTATTTGAGGCTTTGAAGGCCTCTGGTTTGAGGTTAACCTAAGTTTCTAAGGGGAGATTAGTGGTAGTAGGGGGGTTAGGATGAGAAGTATAGAAATGATTGTGGTTATGCTAAGTGATTTTGTTAATTTAAATCGTCACTTCATTATTGAATTAGTTGTATTAGGGGAAATGATCAGTGTTGTTGTGTATGTTAAGCGTACATAAAATATTAAGCTAAGAAGGGAGGATAGAGCGAGGGCAGTTGCTAGGGGGGTAAGGTGGTAGGCTGTTAGTTCTTTTAGAATTAATCATTTTGGTAGAAACCCAATTAGTGGGGGGAGGCCGCCCAGTGAAATAAGAGTAGTTAGGGAGGTTGATGTGATAGCTGGGGAGGTTGATCATAGTTGTCCGAGGTCTTTGGCTGTTTTAGATGAAGAGATAATTAGGATAAAAAATATTGAGGAGGTTATAAGAATGTATATAAGTAAGGTAAAGAGTATTAGGTTTTGTGATAAAGAGAGAATTGCAATTATTCAACCTAGATGTGCGATTGATGAATAGGCTATGATTTTTCGCATTTGGGTTTGATTAAGTCCGGATCAACCCCCAAGTAAGGTGGAGGTTAGGGCGAGTGTAAATATGATTAGGGTTGGGAGATTAGGCGCGGTTAGGTAGAGGAGGGTTATGGGGGGTAATTTTTGTCATGTTGTAATAATAAGGGCGGATGACAGAGTAACTCCTTGTATTACTTCAGGAAGTCAGAAATGTAATGGGGCCAACCCTAATTTTATGGTGAGTGCAATCGTTAGTATTATTGTAGCTGGGAAGATGGTTAGTTGAGTGACGTCTCAGATTCCGGTGTGTCAAGCATTTAGCGTGCTTGAAAATAAGATAATAGATGATGCTGTTGCTTGAATAATAAAGTATTTTGTTGCTGCTTCGGTTGCTCGTGGGTGGTGCTGTTTAGCTAAAATAGGAATAATGGCCAGGGTGTTGAGCTCTAAGCCAATTCATGCTAGGAACCAATGAAAGCTGGTGGCGGTGATGATTATGCCTAGGGCCAAATTGGAGAGAAGAATTGATATAATTAGTGGATTCATTAGTAAAGGAGGGGTTTGACCAACATTTTTGGGGTATGGGCCCAAGAGCTTAATTAGCTGACTTTACTGGAAGGTAGTATATAGGCAGTACAGAGAGTTTTGGGGTCTCAGGTGCGGGTTCGAATCCTGTTCTTCTAAAGGAAGTGAGGGGGTATTATTCCCTGTGTTTTACTCTATCAAAGTAACCCTTGAATGCTCGGGCACACGTCCAAGGTTAGTTAAGGGGAGGGAGTCCTGCTAATATGGTAGGTAGGGAAATATATCAGAGGTAGAGGGCTAGTGTAATTGGGAGAAATTGTTTTCATAAGAGGTGTATAAGTTGGTCGTAGCGAAATCGAGGGTAGGAGGCTCGAATTCAGAGAAATCCGAGTGTTAAGAGAATAACTTTTGTGAGGAGGCTAATTGAAAAAAGTTCTGGTTGTAGAGTTGTTGGGGGGCTAAAGAATAGGATGCATGAGAGAGTATTTATTATTAAGATATTAGAATACTCTGCCAGGAAGAATAGTGCGAAGGGTCCGGCTGCATATTCAACGTTAAACCCTGAAACAAGTTCAGACTCGCCCTCGGTTAGGTCGAATGGGGCTCGGTTGGTTTCTGCTAGGGTTGATACGTATCATATTATGGTTAAGGGTCAAGTGGAGAAAATAAGCCATGTGTGTTCTTGTGTAATAATAAGTGTATGTAGTGTAAAAGCCCCTGTTAATATGATGATCGAAATTAAGATAATGCCTAGAGTAACTTCATAGGAAATGGTTTGTGCGATTGCCCGCAGGGCGCCTATTAGGGCATATTTTGAGTTTGATGCTCACCCTGATCATAAGATTGTGTAAACTATTATGCTTGAGAGAGCAAGAAGAAATAGTAAGCCAAAGTTTAGGTCAGTTATGGGGTTAGGTATGGGTAGGGGGCTTCATATTATGAGGGCAAGGAGGAGAGCTAGGGTTGGTGTAAGGATGTATAGGGTAGGGGATGCGGTAGTTGGTCGGATGGGTTCTTTGATAAAGAGTTTTACACCGTCTGCAATCGGTTGGAGCAGGCCGTAGGGTCCTACTACGTTAGGGCCTTTTCGTAGTTGTATGTAGCTTAATATTTTCCGTTCTAGTAGTGTTAAGAATGCTACGGCAATGAGGATCGGGATGATGTATGTTAGTGGGTTAATAATGTAGTTAAATAGTTTATGCACTATTAAGAAGGAACTTTGCTTTCCTGTAGAAAGATTTTAGATCTTTTGCATTACTTGGCTCTGCCACCTTAACAACCCCTTATTTTGAGTTGGTAGGTGGGCCAGTTATTGCTTTAGAAAAATCAGCAATTTTTGGTAAGATGTGCTTTTGGCATTGATCTTACTGTCCCGGTCCTTTCGTACTAGGGATGGTCCTACATAGATAGAAACCGACCTGGATTGCTCCGGTCTGAACTCAGATCACGTAGGATTATTAATCGTTGAACAAACGAACCCTTAATAGCGGTTGCACTATTAGGGTTTCCTGATCCAACATCGAGGTCGTAAGCCCCCTTGTCGATATGGACTCTAGAAGGGGATAGCGCTGTTATCCCTGGGGTAACTTGGTTCGTAGATCAGATAGTTTGGTTAGAACTACTGGGTCAAGTTGGTTGTTTCGATGTGTAAGTCTTGGCATGGTGTGTTATCGGAGGTTGATTTATACTCCGAAGTCGCCCCAACTAAAAACCGAGAGGGAACATGTTTGGTGGTCAAGGTTTAAAGCTCCACAGGGTCTTCTCGTCTTATGACAATATCTCAGCTTTTGGACTGAGGGATCAGTTTCATTGGCTTCCTACAAGAGACAGTTAAGTCCTCATTTAGCCGTTCATTCTAGTCCCTATTTAGGGGACAAGTGATTATGCTACCTTTGCACGGTTAGGATACCGCGGCCGTTAAATAGTCACTGGGCAGGCGGGACCTTTAATACTTGTTGGGCTAAAGGCTATGTTTTTGGTAAACAGTTGGGACTGTGCTGTTGCCGAGTTCCTTTTGTGGGTTTTAGCCTTTCTTTTTTGCATGCCTGTGTTGGGGTAACAGGTAGGGAGGTGACAGGGGGACTAGTAGGTGTGTGTCAATCCGTTTGTGGTCTGTTAATTGCCAGTGGTCTTTCGATTCTGGTTTAAGGGTATGCGGAGAGAAGTTTTCTCATTACTAGTTCTAGCATGGGTGTTTTTATTTTTTTATAAAATTACTCGGTTGGGCTTAGGAGGCTTGTTTAATTATAAAAATTAGTGTTAGAAAAAGCTTTAACGCATTTTTTGGTGGCTGCTTTGGGGCCCACTTAAAGTTAATAATAAGTTTCTCACAGTTCGGGTTGTATTCCGGGTCAATGGAGCTGTACCCCCATTGAATTTCCTTAGACTAAGAGGAGGGCTTTTGGGGTTATTAGTAGTCCTGATTAGTAAAGTCTAGGGTCGAACTAAGGTTCTTTTGTTGAGTAGCCAGCTATCACCAAACTCGGTAGGCGTTTTGCCTCTATTTCTGTTTCCTCTCACCCTTTTGCTACAGGGATGAGTGTGCTCTAGTGAAAAGCTGACCAGAAATAGCTCGTTTGGTTTCGGGCAGGCAGACTGAAGCTCTCTTTGTTTGAAGTTGTTTGGCTAGACCATGATGCAAGAGGTACAAGGGTCTATCTTTGCTATGCCGTGCTTGAGTTTTTCACTGTTCTTTCATTGCTCCCTTGCGGTACTGGGAGGCTTAAGATAGTGTTTAATCTCATTTACTAGCTTAGTACAAATGGTTTGGCTTTGTTTTAGGGGTTGTTTTGTAGTGCTGTTTAGCTTAGATTTAGGCTCAAAAAGGCCAGTGTTTGTGGCATCTTCCAATTGTAAGTTGGATGCTTTATTTAAGCTACTTTTTGTTATTCCAAGCACACCTTCCGGTACGCTTACCATGTTACGACTTGCCTCCTCTAGTAGGTTGGAAGTGGTTTATATAGAAGAATATGTTTGTTGAGGAGGGTGACGGGCGGTGTGTGCGCGTCCCAGAGCGTTGTTAAGATAAACACTCTTGTTTATCTTACTACTAAATTCACCTTCATGCAGGGTTTCATGCTGCATTTCGTATTTTTTAAGATAAAAAATGTAGCCAATCTCTTCCTCAACATGTGCTACACCTTGACCTGACGTGTTAGCGGGCGAGCTATTGTGTCTACTGTTGGACCCTCATGGGGTAGACTGTCGACGGCGGTATATAGGCTGAAAGGTGCAAGTAGAGGTTAGGTAGAACGGGGGGTATCGATTATAGGACAGGCTCCTCTAGGTTGGTATGGGACACCGCCAAGTCCTTTGAGTTTGAAGTTTTTCACTTGTAGTTCTCTGGCGGAAAGCAGGGTATAAAGTGCTATCAATGTTAAGGGCTTAGCATAGTAGGGTATCTAATCCTAGTTTGTTTCTAAGCTTTCGTGTGATCAAAGGGCTAAGGTAAAAAATATTTTGTGATTTTCTTCATAGTCTGAGAATTTTACAACTAGGCTATAAGTTTAATATTTTTTTAATTAAGCGTATCTAGTCACAATTTACGCCGTTTTTCCGTTGTTTTGGGCCTTTCGTTTAACCGCGGTGGCTGGCACGAAATTAACCAGCCCTGAACACTATAGTTGGGTCAAGCTTTCACTTATTGCCCAATATTTATTACTGCTGAAATCCCGTGGGGGTGTGGTAAGACAAGGCGTCATGGGCTATCGTTGGGTGGTGCCTGATGCCTGCTCCGATAGTTCTTTTTAGGGGGATTGGGGCATTTTCACTGGTATGCTGAGACTTGCATGTATAATCTTAGTAAAAAGCAACGGTAAGTCCAGGACCAAAACTATTGTTTTTGGAGAAATTTTATTTCTCGTCTCGGCAACTTCAGTGCCGTGCTTTTATTTCGTAAGCTACATCAAC